TCTTATATCATTAAGGAAACGCAATTTGAGATTCAAATTTACGAATCATTCATGAATTATATAATAGTTAACGGTTCCAGTTTGTGCTGAATTTTTTCTTTTATGACTGAAAAATCAAAATTTTGTTTTTCACTAAAAAAGTAAGGGAAATTTTTAGAGATTGTATGGTTTTAAGATACTATACAATCAATCGAAGGGATGGATCCAACTCAAACAAAAAAGAAAGATTTCTTTTAGAAAAGGAATTAAGGAAAACGGGATTAAGATTCAAAATACAAGTACAATAAATAAGAAGACAAAAGGATAATTTTTTGATAGATTTTGATTTGGTATCGTTTTGGCGGCATGGCCGAGCGGTAAGGCGGGGGACTGCAAATCCTTTTTCCCCAGTTCAAATCCGGGTGTCGCCTAATCACCAAAAGAATTGACATACCTTCTTCTGTTTTGCTGATAGAATTTTGGAAATTTTTCCGGCGGAAGCAAACGGAGGAAACTGATAAATCGTGATAGTCCTTCCATTACTAACGGAGTGTCTACGGGCCGGGTTTTGAATTAGATTGGATAGCAGGACGGAAATCAAATTCCGTTTTTAGTTACGGAAAGGCCAGAAGATACTTTGTATACATATTCATCAAAGTCTTTGAGTACTCCGGCATTCAATCAATATTAATTCGATTGAATGAGTAATTGGCTTTTACTTAATATACCTTTTATACCTTATATACTATACCTTTTTTCTTTTTTCGTTAACCCCTAGTCAAGAACATAATAGGGCGTCCTCCGATTGTTTCATAGAGACAATAAGGGACGGTAAGGATTAGATCAAAACAAAATGGGAAAGAAATAGGGTATGGGTTGGGTAGTGATCTACCTTTCTTCTATTTTTTTAGACTTTTTACTTAACTTAATGAAGGACAACAAAAGAAAGAATAGATTTTTAGTATTTCTACATAATTTTTAGTATTTCTACATATTAGTAGCATTTCTTTGATACTTCCAAGGGGGTCTCCGCATATTTTGCTTGTGCTTAATCTTTTCTGATTATACTAGAAATCTTATAAGACCCCTTATAAGTTAGAGTTGGATTTATTGGATTGTTTCATCAACGACGTTAGGTCAGAATTTTTGACTCTGCGCCAGTGATTCCACTATTATTTATTAGTGAACAATAATTCAAGAATTCCTTCATAGATAGGGGACATAATTCACATGGATATAGTAAATCTCGCTTGGGCTGCTTTAATGGTAGTCTTTACATTTTCCCTTTCACTCGTAGTATGGGGAAGAAGTGGACTCTAGAAGTACTACTAATTGTAATTGAGTTTAGGAATTAAACTGTATCCATTTTTTTTATAAATCGTTCAGTTCTGAAAAGCTTTTTTTAGTTGAAATTTCATTATTTCAACACTATTTCAATTTAAAATTCAATTTTTAAATTGAAATAGAAATAAAAAAATATCTGCATTTCAAAATTCTCTTGGGTTTTCGTGTAGTAATATAGTTTATGAATAATATATATGAAGAATACTCTTTCAATCAAACAAACATTTCAATTATTTCCGTGTTTGTATTTCGAAAGTAAAAAGAATACAAAGTAAAAGAAATACAAATGGTAGTAAATTTCTTCCAACTGAATTCTTGATCAATTTTCTATTTCGATGAACCGACTCTTACTAAAATTAGATATGGACCGTGAGGAAGAGTTGCACTTTTTTTATTTTACTTTTTTGTTTCCCTTTATTCAAAGAGAAAATAGTTCTGTTATTACATTACGTAGATACACATTTTCTATCGGAAACAACACAGACATAGTAGTTCTCTAACGAGATACTACACAGACTAAAATATTGTATTGTCTTGGGCGAGTCACATATTGCGCACTTCCCGTTTGTTTTAATATTTTGGAAATTTTATTTATGTTGTACTTGTTTTATTGAACTCACTGTTCAAACGTTAAAAGAGGTTTACTAATCCTTTCCCCCCCCTTTTTTGAAATCCGAAGAAGTTTCCATAGATCATATGTCAACTGATCGATCAATGACTTCTTCGTCGGAATGCTAATAAAAAGATTACTTTATTTTCTTTTATTATACCCATCGAAGAGGCCCTTGATTCTTTTGATCGGGATTCATATTGAAAATAATCAGCAATCCAGGAATTAGAATCGTACGAGTCGGTTTTCAATTATTTCAAATTGATTGAAATCAACACAAATTAAATACAAGACAGATGGATAAAGTGGATAAAGCAAAGAAATAGAATTGGGGGGGCACTATATACATTATATATAATATGTAATTGATATCGATATATACCAATATATAGGAATATGACGATACTATTGTTATTGTAGATTGATCTCTATTAAATTAACCCGGATTACAATACACCTTATATACACTACAATAAATATCCACTACAATAACAATAGTAGATAGTATGGTAGAAAGATTCAGATATTTCTTTCTACCATACTATCGTATTTCATAGAATACGGCTAATTCTAGTCTGCCCATTTCATTTAAGACGCGAAATTTGAATCCCTTTCTTCTCTTCAATTATTGATAAGAACTAAAAAGTCAAGTTTAATTCAAATTAATCACCTTGGCTGACTGTTTTTACGTATATTATAAGTAAAAAAGCGGTAGGAACTAGAATAAACAGTGCAGTAGCAATAAATGCGAGAATATTTACTTCCATAATCTCATTGTTTCATTTTTCTTTAATTCGCAATAACTCGGGAGTTAATCCCATAGAGATAATAAATCTTTCGCTTGTAAATTCAATGGGATGAATTACATCTTGATGATATCGAATCGGATCAATATCATGAATAACAATATCTGCACTATCAAATCAACTCATCGTCAAGAATTGAATAGTATAACATAGGAAGATCTTTTATCCATACCGAACTCCAAATTTTATTCCTGATCCAACCAATAATAATAATTCCTTTTTTTTATTTAGCATTCTTTTTCATTCTTTCTTTTCTATCACCTACCGCCCTCTTTGTACAACCATCTGATGAAGTACCATTGAACCGCCCTTACACTTACCATTGATTCTAAACAACCCCCAACAAACAATAGAAGCTAAATAAAAAAAAAAAGGAAGAAGTTCGAAACTTATTTTTTTATTGATCTAATCTAATCTTCTTGGAAAACAAAAGAAGGATGATAAAGACGAGTACAAGTTTCGGTATAAAAAAATCTAATATTCCATCAAATTAACTATTTTATTTATTTTTAGCTAAAAATAAATAAAGTTTGTTCTTTCAAGGAAACCCCTTAATAAAAAAATTGCACCCCCCCCCTAATAAAAAAGCGATCCCTGAAAGTATTCTATTACAATAACTATGTTAAAGTTATTTTATATCGTGCAAATTCCATTTATATATGTACTTCCGGGAAACATACAGTACTCTACTCTATTCGACAGATCAGGAGTAATCGAAAAAGCCATACCCGGTACAGTATGGTATCTCTTGGAATCCTGAATCTGATGCTACCAATAATTGTCCTAATCCACATATGTCTATCTCCCATCAATCGAATTCAGTACTAGTCAAAGAAATGAAAATTCCCCCATTGCTGATAAACGTGAAATAAAAAAAAAAAAAAAAAGAAAGAAGAGGGATTGCCGTTGGGAATGAAATTCTACTTACTTTCTTTCACAAAAAATCTTTCACAAAAAATAGAGAGCGGAATTGATATATTTTTTTATTGGATCCGTCGGGACTGACGGGGCTCGAACCCGCAGCTTCCGCCTTGACAGGGCGGTGCTCTGACCAATTGAACTACAATCCCAAGTAAATACCATAATAAAATAAAGTATTATGTATACATATTTTTATGATTTTATTCTAACCCTTTCAATTTAGAATTTAGATTCAAATTGGCGTGTTGTAACAGAGCCATGAGTGATATATTGATACCCATATGGGTATGCGCTTTAATGAGAACGACCTGGATTACTAGTAATCCTTTCGTTATTGCCAAATAAATGGGATAATTACTCTTTACAATGAAAAAGGGTTTTTTCTTTACCCCTTTCCTTAGATTTTATTTTATACTTACAGATCCTAATTTGTTGGAAAAATAGAGTAAATAAATAGTGCTATAGATATATATATCAGAGAAGAAAAATTCTCTTCCGTATTGGGGGATCGGATCGGGCATTTCTGGAGAGCACAAAATGGGTTATATGATACCATTTCGTGGTAGATCGGCGAATTTTTGGGCCGAGCTGGATTTGAACCAGCGTAGACATATTGCCAACGAATTTACAGTCCGTCCCCATTAACCGCTCGGGCATCGACCCAGGAAGAATAAATTCCAGGCTTATTGATAATCCATGATCAACTTCCTTTCGTAGTACCCTACCCCCAGGGGAAGTCGAATCCCCGCTGCCTCCTTGAAAGAGAGATGTCCTGAACCACTAGACGATGGGGGCATACCATACTTGCAGGATCGCCATCATACTATGCTCATAGTATGAACAGTTTTTTTAAATTGTCAATAGAATGGAATGGTATGACTCGATACGGAGGATCTTTCCATCTTTCACGATTCTATAGCATTTTTTTCCGCCAATAATTTAGTTCATAATTTAGTTCCGAGACTGCGCCAAATTTCTTTATCAATCATTCAATGAAATATGTTGGATCTCTGTTAAATTAGTGGGTACATGTATGAATCAAATGAATTTCGTTATGATGTCAATTAGGATCGGAAACAATTCATTGTATTGCTATTTATCAAATCCAATATCAATAAACCGTTTTATTTTACCTATATTCACTAGTATATCCTCCCCTAGAATTTTATTTACCGGACAAGTCAAATTTTTCATTTCTGAACGAACTGTTATACGTATAAGATATAGTCTTATATGTACATATATTATAATAAGTATATATACTAAACTCATAGTGGCTGGTAACTTTATTCAGGAATTGAATCAAACAAGCCCTTTTAACTCAGTGGTAGAGTAACGCC